GATCCCCCTTATCTTATTTTTTTGTTAATTTCCGTAGTGGGAGCCCCCTTTCTTTTTCTTTTCTGATGGACCAACCCCTCCCTAAAAGAATCCTATCTTCCCTTCCGTATTATTTCTATACTCTATATTTTTTTATTATTAATTAATTTTATTTTATTAATATGAATTAAGAGTCCTTTTCTTAATTGATTTATTCTATTAACTACTCTTTTTTTCTTATTCTATTAACCATTGATTCTTATCTTATTCAAATCATATCGGTAGAGTTGATTGACAACTGGAAGAAGCGGTTCATACAATGGGCATCGGATAGACGTTAGGCAAATATGCCGCCCCTATCGTCTAGCGGTTTAGGACATCTCTCTTTCAAGGAGGCAACGGGGATTCGACTTCCCCTGGGGGTAGGGGGTACTACAAAGGTAAGTTGATCATATTATGGATTACCAATATACCCCGAAGCACCAAAACAAAGAGGTTCTTCTTGGGTCTGGGTCGATGCCCGAGCGGTTAATGGGGACGGACTGTAAATTCGTTGGCAATATGTCTACGCTGGTTCAAATCCAGCTCGGCCCAACAATTCACCAATATACCATGAGATGATATAACCCCCCCGTCCTTCAGAAATACCCGATACGGACAAATAAAAACAGAATCAAATTTTCTGCTCGATCCCTTATTTCCCTGGGATTGTAGTTCAATTGGCCAGAGCACCGCCCTGTCAAGGCGGAAGCTACGGGTTCGAGCCCCGTCAGTCCCGACAGATTCAATAAGTAGATCAATCATCTTTCCTTTTTCTGTCAACAGGGGAGCAGGAAGTAAAATTTCATTCCCGGAGGGGTTCTTTTTTCTTTCCCTTTCGTTTTGCCTTTCTCATCAAACAAATAGGAGGATTTTCATTACTTCAAGTAGTACTGATTGGTATTAGAAAGACCTATGTAGATTTGTACAATTGATGGTAGCACTAAAGTCAGTATTCCAAGAGATACTGAATCTGTTTTTGCGATGGAATAGAGGACTATATGTTTCTTAAGCGCACATACAAAAATGGAATTCTTTTCTTGTACAATACAAAATGAATTTAACAGAATTCCCCCGATAGAATACTTTTCCAACTTAAAAAGTCTCCCTTTATGGCTCCGGTTTTGTTTGTGTAACCTCAATTGCTAATGTGAAGTATAAAAAATAGATTTCATTCAAAAGTAATTTTTTATTGGACCGGGAATCCTATTTTGGATTCAGTATGGATAAAAGATCTTCCTATGTTATACTATTCAATTCGCGACGACGAATTTATTTGATAGCTCAGATATTGTTATTCATGATATTGATCCGATTCAAAATCATTGAGAGATAATTCATTCATTGAATTTAAGAATTTACAGTCGAAAGATTTATCATCTCTATGGGATTAAATCCCGAGTTATTGTGAAGTAAAAAAAAGATGAGATTATGGAAGTAAATATTCTTGCATTTATTGCTACTGCACTGTTCATTCTAGTTCCTACTGCTTTTCTGCTTATCATTTATGTAAAAACAGAAAGTCAAAATAAAAATCAAAAGGATTAATTAATTTTAATTAATGTTTACTTCTGAGTTCTTATCAATGATTGAAGAAAAAAAAATGATTCCAATTTTGCGTCTTAAATGAAATGAGCGGACTAGAATCGACAGTATTCTATCAGATCCGATACTATAGTATAAGTATAGTAAGAAAGAAATATCTATTTCTTTCTTACCATACTATCTATTAGTGTTATTGTAGTGTATAAAGTTGTACTTTATAATAAAGAAGGGGGCTTAGTGTCGATCAATCTACAATATTATCTTTATATATGTATCAAGATAATAAAGGATATGGAATTTACATAGAACCCATTCACTTTTTTGATACCTCTTTTTTTCGATCAATATTAAATAATTGTCTTGTCTTACTTTATAGTTTGAATTTCTAGATTTCTTTTTATTTGCAATCTGAGTCTTGTGATCCATCGAAAGAATCAACAAAGGAAAAAGCATTATGGGCATCTATTAAAGAGTCGTAATGCTTTTTCCTTTGTTGATTCTTTGACAGGATGGGCACTTCTTCAGATTTGAAAGTGAATAAATATTTAATATAAGAAATAATAAACCTCACAAATTTTTAATGCTTGAACCCCCGATCGAGAAAGTAGAAATTCAATTTCGAAATAAAAAATCGGTAAGTGCGCAATAGGTGACTCGCCCAAGGCAAGATCTTCTTATGCATAGTATTTCGTTAAACAACTACTATGTCTAAGTTTCATTTTTTCTCATAGAAATAACGTATACACTTAAAAAATTCCCCCTTTGAGCAGGAAAAGTAAAGAGGGAAACAAAAAAGGGTGGGTCGAGCCTTCTTTAGTATCCATCTATAATTCTAGGAAGAGCCCGTTTATTAAAATTTAAAATTGAAATATAAAATTTAAGAAGACTTTGGTTGGAATAAAATTCCAATTATCTGTATCCCTCTACTTTCGATATA